CGCAACGCTGATTTTTCTCAACTAACCATAAAGACATTGGTACCTTATATTTTATCTTTGGAGCCTGGGCTGGTATAGTAGGAACTTCTCTTAGTTTAATTATCCGTGCCGAACTTGGACAGCCAGGAAGATTAATTGGAGACGACCAAATTTATAATGTAGTAGTCACCGCCCACGCATTTGTAATAATTTTTTTTATAGTTATACCAATTATAATCGGAGGATTCGGTAATTGGTTAGTACCCTTAATACTGGGTGCCCCCGATATAGCTTTCCCGCGTATAAACAATATAAGATTCTGACTTCTTCCTCCTTCCCTAACGCTTCTTCTAGCAAGAGGGATAGTCGAAAGAGGAGTAGGAACAGGTTGAACTGTCTACCCTCCTTTAGCAGCGGCGGTAGCTCATGCTGGTGCTTCGGTTGATTTAGGAATTTTTTCACTTCACCTAGCAGGAGTCTCTTCAATTCTCGGAGCGGTAAACTTTATAACTACCGTAATTAATATACGTTCAACAGGTATAACTTTAGACCGAATACCCCTCTTCGTTTGATCCGTATTTATTACTGCAATTCTTTTGCTTCTTTCCTTACCTGTCCTAGCAGGCGCAATCACTATACTCCTTACAGACCGCAACCTTAATACTTCTTTTTTTGACCCTGCAGGAGGAGGAGACCCAGTTCTATACCAGCATTTATTCTGATTTTTCGGTCACCCAGAAGTTTACATTCTCATTCTTCCGGCATTTGGAATAATTTCTCATATCGTTAGACAAGAATCCGGAAAGAAAGAATCATTCGGAGCCTTGGGAATAATCTATGCCATATTAGCCATCGGTATCTTGGGATTTGTAGTATGAGCACACCATATATTCACAGTTGGTATAGATGTAGATACCCGAGCCTATTTTACATCAGCAACAATAATTATTGCCGTTCCTACTGGAATTAAAGTATTTAGATGACTAGGAACATTACATGGTACTCAAATTTACTTTACACCACCTTTAATATGAGCTTTGGGCTTCATTTTCCTTTTTACTATTGGGGGATTAACGGGTATTGTCTTGGCCAATTCTTCTATTGATATTATCCTTCACGATACCTACTACGTAGTAGCCCATTTTCACTATGTTCTCTCTATAGGAGCTGTCTTTGGAATCTTTGCAGGTATCGCACACTGGTTTCCTCTTTTTACCGGACTTTCGTTAAACCCTAAATGAATAAAAATCCACTTTTTCACTATGTTTTTAGGGGTTAATATTACTTTTTTTCCCCAACATTTTTTAGGACTTAGAGGAATACCGCGGCGTTACTCAGATTATCCAGATGCCTATATAACATGAAACGTTGTCTCTTCAATTGGGTCTACTATTTCTCTTATTGCAGTTCTTGGATTCATCGTCATTGTATGAGAAGCATTAAGTTCCAGACGCTCTGTTATATTCTCTTCCTTTCTCCCGACCTCAATTGAATGATACCACAGCTACCCACCTGCTGATCACAGTTATATAGAAATTCCCTTAATCACTAACTTCTAAAATGGCAGAAAGATGTACAGGATTTAAGCTCCTGCTAGGAAGAATTTTCTTCTTTTAGAACCACTAATGGCAACCTGAAGAAACCTCGGATTCCAAGACAGGGCATCACCTTTAATAGAGCAATTGATTTTCTTTCACGACCATGCTATAGTTGTTCTGGTAATAATTACAGTATTTGTAGCGTACATCATAGCGACATTATTTTTCAACACCTTTACCAACCGATTCCTCCTTGAAAATCAAGCAATTGAAGTCATCTGAACGACTTTACCTGCTTTAATTTTAATTTTTATTGCTTTGCCCTCTCTTCGATTATTATACCTATTAGATGAAGTTAATTCTCCTAGTATTACTCTTAAAGCCATTGGGCATCAATGGTACTGAAGATATGAATATTCAGATTTCCTTCAGCTAGAATTTGACTCTTACATGACCCCCTCCATAGACCTTCCCTCTTCAGGGTACCGTCTCCTAGATGTTGATAATCGAACAGTACTCCCAATCGAGACTCAGGTACGAGTTCTTATCACTGCCGCAGATGTAATCCACTCATGAACGATTCCAGCATTGGGGATTAAAGCAGATGCCATTCCAGGACGACTAAATCAAGTCAGATTTATAATTAACCGGCCCGGTCTTTTCTTTGGTCAGTGTTCTGAAATCTGCGGGGCCAACCACAGATTTATACCTATTGTTATCGAAGCAGTGTCTGTGGACTCTTTCTTAGCCTGAGTCGCCGCTTCAAGTGAAACTTCACCCGATGTCTGAAAGAAAGTATAGGTCTTTTAAACCTATTATGGTAATCGCCTACCTCTGGTGATAAAAATTAGTTAATTCATAATATAGGTTTGTCAACCCTAAGTTACCTCAAAGGTATTTTTAAATGCCCCAAATGGCACCTATGTTTTGACTAATCCTTTTTTTTGTATTTTTAACTAGCCTGTTGTGCTTCTCAATCATAAGGTATTTTATGATCGCACAAGAGAAAAGTTTCATTTTACCCGATAAAATTTTTGTCAAACAAAATCTTTGAAAATGATAACAAGACTTTTCTCTATTTTTGAACCCTCCTCAAGAATTTTTTCTTTCCCATTAAACTGAATAATAACCTTTTTAGGAATTCTGTTTTTACCTTTTATGTTTTGATGTTCTCCTTCTCGATGGCTCTGTCTTTGAGGAAAAGTAATTTATGCCCTCCATAAAGAACTTAGAGCTCTTCTAACCCCTAGCCACCGTGGAGCCACTTTATTTTTTATTTCGCTTTTTTCTTTGATTGTATTTAACAATTCTTTAGGACTTTTACCGTATATTTTTACAAGAACAAGTCATTTAGCTATAACTCTTTCTCTCTCTCTACCTATTTGAATTACTCTAATAATTTTCGGATGAATTAAACACACCCAAAATATATTTGCTCATTTAGTCCCTCAAGGAACTCCAACTTTACTCATACCATTCATAGTAATTATTGAAACCATTAGAAACCTAATTCGCCCTGGCACATTAGCTGTACGATTAGCCGCTAATATAATTGCAGGACACCTTCTTTTAACCCTTTTAAGACAAACTGGGCCAAATATTTCCTCTTCGTCGACTCTTCTGTCTATTTTAGTTTTTTCACAAGTCCTACTGCTACTTTTAGAATCTGCTGTTGCAATTATTCAATCATATGTCTTTACTGTTCTCAGAACATTATACACAGGAGAGATTAACTAATGACATTTACAAATGGTTTCCACGCTTTCCACTTAGTAAACGCAAGACCATGACCTCTTACAGGATCAATCAGAGCAATAATATTAACAACTGGACTGGTAAAATGGTTCCATGAGTTTAATATTAATCTCCTTTTGCTTGGCATCCTTGCTACTCTGCTAACTATAATTCAATGATGACGTGATATTACTCGCGAAGCAACATTCCAAGGATTGCATACTTCTGTCGTTGGAAAAGGTCTACGATGAGGTATAATTTTATTTATTCTCTCAGAAGTTCTTTTTTTCTTCTCATTTTTTTGAGCATTTTTCCATAGAAGACTTTCTCCATCAGTGGAAATCGGGGTTGCCTGACCCCCGCTAGGGATTCAGCCTTTTAATCCTTTCCAAATTCCCCTTTTAAATACTACCATTCTTTTATCTTCAGGAGCTACAGTTACATGGGCTCACCACGCTATTATTGAGTCTAATCATTCTCAAGCATTCCAAAGACTTCTTATAACAATTCTTCTAGGGGGTTATTTTACGGGACTTCAGGCTCTTGAATACATTGAAGCTCCATTTACAATCGCAGACTCTGTTTATGGATCTACTTTCTTTGTAGCAACTGGTTTCCATGGACTTCACGTAATCATTGGTACTTTGTTTCTGACTGTTTGCCTTTACCGTCTTTATATATGTCACTTCTCAGCTACTCACCATTTCGGCTTTGAAGCCGCCGCATGGTACTGACATTTTGTCGATGTAGTTTGGTTGTTTTTATACATCTGCATCTATTGATGAGGAGGTTAATCTTTTTAGTATAATATGTACGCTTGGCTTCCAACCAAAAAGTCTAACTAAGTTAGAAAAGTTAATTTTTTCAATTCTTTTTTGCTCATCTATCACTTTCATTTTGGCAGTTGCTGTCATATTCATTGCCTCTATTGTTTCTAAAAAAACCATTATTGATCGAGAGAAAAGATCTCCATTTGAGTGTGGCTTTGACCCCAACGGCTCTGCTCGAATCCCTTTTTCTTTACGTTTCTTTCTTATTGCCGTAATCTTTTTAATTTTTGACGTCGAAATTACACTTTTACTCCCTCTTGTTTCAATTTCTGATTTTTCTGATATTTTCTTTTACTCCGTGACAGGCCTTTCATTTTTAGCAATTCTTTTATTCGGGCTTTATTTTGAATGATATTCAGGAGCTCTTGAATGGTCTTCTTAGGGTTATAGTCAACAATGATATGTGATTTGCACTCTCAAGGTGTTCGTTCGAACTAACCTTACTTCTGATTAGAAAGCGAATATTTGCTCTTAGTTTCGGCCTAAGGTTTGACCAAATTTGGTCTCTAATTATTTTGAAAGAAGCCAAAAAGAGGCATGTCACTGTTAATGATAGAACTGAAATTTATTTCCTTTCGAGGAAGGGTCAAATTGTAAGGAAAGCTTCTAACTTAATCTTAAAGCGGTTAAATTCCGTTTACCTTTCTTTTTCTTATAGTGTAAGATAACACACTACATTTTCGTTGTAGAGATGAAGATATAAATTCTTCTACGAATATTTGCTTACAGGTTATTAACCACATTCACAGCTTCAATGTAAAATTCTGAATTTAAATTATATAAGCACCTTACTATTAATAAAACGATCACAACCCATAAAATCAACATTTTCAAGCAAACTTTTAATTGTTTACTTTGAGAAATATTTATATAAACAGAACCTTTTATAAACCTGTGATAAGCTCCCTGTCCCCCTAAGTGCTCCAGCCAGCCCTTATCCAAAGTTTTTTCAACTGTTTTCCTAATTTCTAAACTATAAAAAGATATTATAAATCCAGATATAAAAGGTAAATTTCACATCGAACCTATAAAGCTTACAGCCCTAAAATTCTTTATTGAAGCCAATCTATAGTTAACTCTTATATTGTTTAATAAATACCCAATTCTCCCTCCAACTAATCTTACAATTAGAGCTGCTGTTTTAAGAGGTAGCCTGAGACAAACTATATACCTTTCAGGGAATAATAGTCAAGAAAGACCAGCACCCCTCATTACAGCACCTATACTTAATAATATTATAGGGCTAGTTATTGTCCTTGAGGAATCACAAACAGCAGACAATCTCCCTAAATTTCCTACCCCAGTTAACCTATAAAAAATCAGACGGAAAGTGTAACAAACAGTTAACCCCGTCGCCAGAATGTATAAAAAAAAAGAAATTTTATTTATATCTCTCATAAAGGCAGCCTCAATAATTAAATCTTTAGAATAAAATCCAGCTATAAAAGGCATTCCACAAAGAGCTAAATTAGACAAAATTATATTTATTCTGGTCAAAGGTATTCTTTTTACCAGTCCGCCCATTCTACGAATATCTTGATAATCCTTTACATTATGAATAATTACTCCCGCACATATAAACAATAGAGCTTTAAAAAGAGCATGCCTGAGAAGGTGAAAAAAAGCCAAATCAGCCATCCCTATAGATAAAATACTTATTATAACGCCTAACTGCCTTAAAGTCGATAAGGCAATAATTTTTTTTAAATCATACTCAAAGTTCGCTCCCAACCCGGCTATAAACATAGTTAAGCAAGACAAAATTAATAACCCTGAAGAAACAGATGAGCCGTTAATAGCAGGCCTAAACCGAATTAACAAATACACCCCAGCAGTCACTAATGTTGAAGAATGTACTAAAGCAGATACCGGAGTGGGAGCAGCTATGGCCGCAGGCAACCAAGCCGAGAAAGGAATCTGAGCTCTTTTAGTTATTGCAGCCATTACCACTAAAGCCTTAATTAATATTATTCTTTTGTCAGACATAGCTGAACAATACAGGACAAAATTTCATCCTCCTAACCTTAATATAAGACCAATTCTGAGTAAAATTGCTACATCCCCAACTCGGTTTGACAATACAGTCAACATACCCGAATTAGCTGACTTTTCGTTCTGGTAATAAATGACTAAAGCATAAGAAACTAATCCTAACCCATCCCAGCCCAAAAGAATTCTAACTAAATTTGGACTAACAATTAGGAATATCATTGATAAAACAAAAGCTAATACCAAATATATAAAACGATTAAATCTTTTATCCCCTATTATATAATCACCCCTATAATACAAAACCATTGAAGAAATTAATAAAACAAACCTACAAAAAATTAAAGAAATAGGATCAAAGATCAACCTTATAATAATAGAACAAGAATTTACAAACCTAATCTCCCATTCAATTAAAAACCTTTCTCCTCTTCATATAGATAAAAAAAAACCTAACCCCCTACCCAAAGAACCTAAAAGTAAGAACACTATTCTCCTCAAATGCATAGAAACTTTTCAAACCATGGTCTAAAATAAAAAAAATTATATTTCTGGTCCCACAAACCAACGTTTTTATTTAAACTAGCTAGACAAACTACAAATATAATCAAACTTCTTTTCAAAATTAATAAATTCAAAGGTAACCAGTGCAAAGTTAAAATCAAATATTCTCGTGCTTTCCCTGAACAACAAGAAAATAAAGAACTATAAAAAACTCCATGTTGACTTAATCTATATATATATAAAGTGTACGCCGCTCTAAAAAAAGAAAGTCCTGCAATCCCTACCAACCTTACTTTTCTCCACATTACTAATCTAGAAATAATTTTAATTTCTCCTAGCAAATTCAAAGTAGGAGGAGCAGCTATATTGCCGATTCTAAGAAGAAATCACCACAACCCTATCCTAGGCATAAATCTTAAAAGACCTTTACCGATAAGTAATCTCCGCCTTCCAATCCGCTCATAAACTATATTTGCGAGGCAGAATAAACCAGAAGAACATAAACCATGCCCAATCATTACAACAACTGCCCCGTTTACCCCTCACCACCTACAGGTTATTAACCCAGCCAACACTAGTCCTATATGGGCTACTGAAGAATAAGCAATCAAAGATTTAATATCAACCTGTAAGAGACATCTTAACCTAACCAAAATCCCTCCAACTACTCCAGTACTTACTCAAACTCCACTAAACCTTTTATTAGATAATATAAACAAAGGCATTATCCGAATAATCCCATAACCTCCCAGCTTCAATAAAACCCCTGCTAAAATTATAGAACCGGCAACAGGAGCCTCTACATGAGCTTTAGGTAATCACAAATGAAATAGATATATAGGAAGTTTTACGATGAAAGCCAATATTGCTCCCAAATACCATAAGTTGTTTACAAACCTATATTCTTTTACTCTTATTGTTAATCCCATCGTTAACCTACCCCCTTCACTGTAAAGTGCTAAAACAGAAATCAACAAAGGTAAAGAAGCCAACAAAGTATAAAACAATATATACACGCCGGCTTGAATCCGCTCAGGTTGGTAGCCCCAGCCCAAAATTAAAATAAAAGTAGGAATTAGACTTCTTTCAAACCTGATATAAAACAATAAATAGTTTATGGAAGAAAAAGTTATTACAAGAGCCACTATCAAACATATGTTTACACACAGAAACCCAGAACTAAAATAATTAGTTTTTTTGATTTTCTCTCTAGCACATAACATTAATGCTATAATCCATGCCCTAAGTAAAATTAAAGCATACCTTAGATAATCAACTCCCAAATTATAACCAACCCCTACCAAAAAAAAGTCATGATTGATCATGATTATTAATAAAAAACAAAGAAAAAATATCCTTACCTGAATAAACTCCCACCTACTCATAAAACCTATTATTACTAATAAGGGCAATAATAACTTTAACATTGTAAAACATTAAACCTGTTGTAAAGATCGTTTCCATGCGTTCGAACAATAGAGACCAATAAGGAAAGCCCCAATGCTCCTTCACAGGCCACCATTGACAAAAAATATAAAACGAAATAAACATCCCTTTTCCCAAAAGATAAACTTACAACTAAAACAAAAAATACACCTAACATAACAAACTCCAGGCTAAGTAATGTGTTTAATAAATGTTTACATCTAGATACAAAAGCTCAAAGACCACAGCCAACCATAAACAAAGGAATTATTGTCAAAGACAATTTCAACATTATCATTAGTTTTAATAGTTTAAACAAAAACTTCGGTCTTGTAAACCGAAAATGGAATAAATTTTCTTAAAACATCAGGAAAAAAACACCGTTCTTTCTCTAGTCCCCAAAACTAACATTTTTCCATAAACTATTTCCTGATATTCTTATAATTTTTTTACCTTTAATTTTTTCTTTATCGATTCTTTTTATTCAACTATCCCACCCCTTATCAGCAGGTATCACTTTACTTATCCAAACTTCATTAGTGGCCCTAGCTTCAGGGCTTGTCTCAAGCTCTTTTTGGTTTTCCTATATTCTCTTTTTAATTTTTCTTGGAGGAATATTAGTCCTCTTTATTTATGTTGCATCTTTAGCATCCAACGAAGCTTTTAAGGTCTCGCTTACCTTAAGAACGTTTATCCTAAGAATTACTTTAACAGTTTCTTTTTCTATTCTTCTTCTAGATCCGATTATCACCTTAAATAATTCGCTTTTTGACACGACAGCTTTGTTTGCTTCCCACCAAAATCAATCAACCCCCTTTTCTGTTTACCAAATTTATAATTTTCCTGCTTCCACCTTAACTCTTTTTGTTATCCTTTACCTTTTGTTTACACTTATTGTTGTAGTAAAGATTACAGCTGTTTCCTTTGGGCCCCTTCGTTTCTCAAAATAATGACAACCCCTCTACGAAAAACACATCCCTTATTTAAGATCCTTAACGGAGCAATTGTTGACATACCTATTCCCGTAAACATTTCTACCCTATGAAATTTTGGCTCTCTTTTAGGATTATGTTTAATTATCCAAATTCTCACCGGACTCTTTTTAGCAATGCATTATACCGCACATATTGATCTAGCCTTTTCTAGAGTAGCACACATTTGCCGAGATGTAAATTACGGGTGATTTTTGCGAACACTTCATGCCAACGGAGCCTCATTCTTTTTTATTTGTCTTTACCTCCATATTGGGCGAGGAATTTATTACGGCTCCTTTATATCTATTCACGTTTGAATGGTAGGAGTAGCTATTTTATTTTTAGTTATGGCGACCGCATTCTTAGGATACGTTTTACCATGAGGTCAAATGTCTTTCTGAGGTGCCACAGTTATTACTAACCTCTTCTCCGCTATCCCTTATATTGGAACAGACTTAGTTCAATGAATCTGAGGAGGATTCGCAGTGGATAATGCAACACTAACCCGGTTTTTTACATTCCATTTTCTTCTTCCCTTTATCGTCTCAGCTGCTTCGGCGGTTCATATTTTATTTTTGCACCAATCAGGATCTAATAATCCGCTTGGAATCTCAAGCCAGCCAGATAAAGTTCCCTTTCACCCTTACTTCTCTTTTAAAGACATAGTAGGATTTATAGTTCTTTTAGCAGCACTAGTCTTACTTACTCTTCTCCACCCTTACCTCTTAGGAGACCCTGATAATTTTATTCCTGCCAACCCTCTATCTACACCTGCTCATATTCAGCCAGAATGATATTTTCTTTTTGCTTATGCTATTTTGCGATCTATCCCTAATAAACTTGGCGGAGTTATTGCCTTAGCAATATCAGTTGCTATTCTTTTTATTCTTCCTTTCACACATTTCTCTAACTTTCGTAGTCTAACCTTTTACCCTTTAAATCAAATTTTATTTTGAACACTAGTTTCAATCTTAATTTTACTTACTTGAATTGGTGCACGACCCGTAGAAGATCCCTACATTATTACAGGTCAAATTTTAACAGTTCTTTACTTCTTGTATTTTATGGTCAACCCCTTAATTCTTATAATCTGAGATTTCTTACTAAAATGGCTAATTAGTTTACAATAAAACGGACGTTTTGAAAACGTCAAAAAAGAACTATAATCTCTTATTAGCTGCTGTAACCAATATATTACTTTCATTATACTTTTTAAATAATAAAGACACTAAAACATAACAATTTTACTCCTATAAAAAAAACTAAATAATTTAAAGACACAGGTAAAAATCTTTTTCAAGCCAAATATATCAACTTATCATAACGCAACCGGGGCAAAGTGCCTCGGACTCAAATAAAAACAAAAGAGATTAAAACTAATTTAAAATAAAAGAAAGGATTAGAAAGATCTCCCCCTAAAAACAAAATAACGAACAATGCACTTATAAACAGAATTCTAGCATACTCAGCCATAAAAATAAGAGCAAACCCTCCTCTCCTATACTCAGTATTGAAACCTGAAACTAACTCTGACTCTCCCTCTGCAAAATCAAAGGGAGTTCGGTTAGTTTCGGCAAGACAAGAAGCAAACCATACCCCAGACAATGGTAACACGAACCAAATCAACCAAATCTTTTCCTGGTATAGCCTAAACAGACCAAAATCAAATCCCCCTACTAAAAAAAGAAATCTCAATAAAATCAGAGCCAGCCTAACCTCATAAGAAATAGTTTGAGCCACCGCTCGCAACCTTCCCAACAATGAATATTTCCTATTCGAAGACCAACCAGCCCTTATAGTAGAGTAAACCCCTAATCTTAAGCAACATAAAAAAAACAGAACCCCCAACTCAAAGTTTATTAACCCTAACTCGTAAGGTATAATTATTCAAACAATTAAAGAAATGAATAACCTGAAAACTGGCGATATATAATACACTATAAAATTAGACAAAGTTGGAAAAGTTTGTTCTTTTGTAAACAGTTTAACCGCATCAGAAAAAGGTTGCAGCATTCCTATATACCCCACTTTATTTGGCCCTTTACGAATCTGAATATACCCCAGAATTTTTCGTTCAAGAAGTGTTACAAAAGCAACTCCCACCAACACCCTGATAATTAAAACTAAATAATTTAAAATCATAACTGCTAATATCACCTATGAAGCATTAATTTTTCCAAATTAACGTTTACACATATTATCTATAGGGCTTCTTTCCTATCTAATTAGGTCCTAAACCTAATGCATAATTTCTGCCAAGACAATATTCTTCTTCCTGTAACTATTACTACTCCTCAATCCTTTCGTACTAAAGGAATAATTTTTCTTCCTAGAAGATAGAAACCGACCTGGCTCACGCCGGTCTGAACTCAAATCATGTAAAGATTTAAAGGTCGAACAGACCTCCTCATACAACTTCTGCACCGTAAAGGATCATTAATTCAACATCGAGGTCGCAATCTCCCCTTTCGATATGGACTCTCAAGGGGAATTACGCTGTTATCCCTAAAGTAACTTAATCTACATTCCTTATTAAAGGATCACTTTTAAACTTAAACACCTTTAACTCTAATTCTAAAGCAGTTATTTCTTTTTATACTCCTGTCTCCCCAACAAAATATTCAACCTTATAAAACTAAATTATAACCTAATTTTTAACCTTATAAGCCAAAATATAAAGATTTATAGGGTCTTATCGTCCCTCTAGATCATTTAAGCCTTTTCACTTAAACGTTAATTTCAAGTTTTATCTCAGAGACAGCTAGCCTTTTGTTCGACCTTTCATACTAGTCTTCAATTAAAAGACAAATTATTATGCTACCTTCGCACGGTCACTATACCGCGGCCTTTAAACTCTATATCAGTGGGCAGGTCAGACTTTATATTAAACATCACAAAGACATGTTTTTGATAAACAGGCAAAAGCTGCTTTTGCCGAATTCCTTAAAGATAACTTCCCTACATTACAAACTTTTTATCTATTCATTTTTCTCTTTTCACAACAATTCTATACTAATAATTTCATTTTTCCTATTAAAAAACTGATTTTTAATATATTCTTTTAACAAATACTAAATTCCATATAAATAATTTTAAATCTCTTCCTTAATTGAAACACTTTACTAACATAGCTACTTTTAAGCTTAGTTTAGATTACTTTTTTTTTATTAAGATTTATAGTTCTTTTTTTAGTAAGAAGCTTACCCTCCTACTTTTTATTGCATGAAGAACAATGTTCAAGCAACTGAATTCAATTCATTTCTAAAAAAACCAGATATTCGAAAACTCGTTTAATATTTCACCACTAATATAAAATTTTAAACCTATATACAACTAAGACAAGATTATTATATTAGCTATTTTTCCTTCGGGATGAACAACTTATATGAAAAATTTTAAACTTCCCTGATACACAAGGTACTTGTTTCTAACAATACTTTCGTTTAATTACTTTTTAAACCTTATTTCAACTTTCTTATACAATACTTCTCAACTAAAGCCAATTTATATCCAACGTTCCAACTCTCTTACTTGCTTAACTAATCATTAAAACTATTTTTCTTATAAAGTATACTTTAAATTCTTTTCATATTAGCAAGTTTTTATTTATTAAAACAAATCGATTTGCACGATAATACTTTTCAACGTAAGTGAAACGCTTAACTAATAAAGCTTTATTTTATTCTTCTAGGTGCACTTTCCAGTACACCTACTATGTTACGACTTATCTCACCTAAATAATGAAAGCGACGGGCAATATGTACACATTTTAGAGCCTTTATCAAACAGGCTTATTAAACCCGCATTACAATTAAATCCACCTTTACTATTATTTTCTTTAATAGATCCGTCTAACTCAATTTTATTGTAACCCATTTATACTTGCTTATCAGCAGCACCGTGATCTAATATCTTTGATTTAGGTCAATTACAATAATTTATATCAAAAATCATCTAATAATGAAGGTATACTAACTATATAAAAGCAAGAAAGATTCTACGAGGATTATCGTTTATAAAACAGGTTCCTCTAACTGGACTAAAATACCGCCAAACTCTTTGAATTTTAAACCCATTAATTCTTACTACTCTAGCTTTCTCCACTAAACTTTTAAATATAGAATAACAGGGTATCTAATCCTGGTTTTTCCCTATATTTTGATAGCCTCATCACTTTAACAAATTTCTACATTTATTTACGTAAGTTATCTAATAAATTTCACCTTTCGATATAGTAAATTATTATAGGACTATTGTTTCTGACTAACTACCCGCTAAACCCTTTTTACTTGGCCTATTAGTATAACCGCGGCTGCTGGCACAGAGTTTAACCAGACCTTATTGTTTTACTTGCTCTAACTTTCGCTAAACTTCGTCAAAAACCTTATACTGCCATTTAAGCTATTATAAAATCTTTTTTCTCCATTCTAAGTCTCGTAAATTTTAAATCTCACAGACTTTCTCTTCACACCAAAATTTGCATATATTTCATAAACCTAACAACAAAAAACAAAGCAAGAGTCAAACTTATTAACACATCCCTAACAAACTCTATACTTTTCTTTTCTAAATATTTAACTAACAAACTATTAAATTAAGAATTTTAATTAAAATTCTTCTAACTACTACCAACAAATTCTAAATGAACTTTAATTTAAACCCATTAGTTATACCCCTCCAATACCCACAGAGAAAACTTAATTTATAGCTTATATATACATCTAAAGACTCTAAAAGAATCCTCAACATTCTATCGAGGCCTAACTTACCAAACAACCCGATAAAACAACATAATTTGTTCATCTACCAAATAAATTTTATAACCCTCCGACTAAATACTTTAACCCCCCCACTACCTTCATTTCAGTTCTATACTTTAACCCTCCCAAAGTTCAACTTTCGTTAAGATAAGTATCACCGTTATCTTCTCCACAAGCCCCGGGAGTTCGAAGATAAGCGGTGATACTTATCTCGATATAATGAATTAATTACGTTATAATTTGTATTAAGTTATGTAAAAGTCTCCTCTTCGAATAATAAAATATATCTAATCATATTGAACTCTCTAGATATATATAACTCTCAAATGGCCCTCGATTTCTCTCTATCCCTTTCAATAGCCCTACTTTTTAACTGAAAATTACTTTATTTAATAGTAAATATTTATACATTTCACAGCCCCTCCCCCACCTTTTTAATTTAATCTTTTCTTCTTAATTTTATAACCCGCTTTATTTTTTACTCAACTAATTTGTTTAATTTTTTCTTTAAAGCAGATATGATGCCTGATAAAAGGTTTGTCTTGATAGGACAACTAATGTAGCTAAACTACTCATATTACACACAATGGAATTACACCATTCCCTACGACACCAAAAATCTTCGTGCGCTTTACACCAGTGCATAAATTTGTTTTTACCAAAAGATAAGCTAATTTAAGCTAGCGGGTTCATACCCCGTTAATGTGAGCCGGATCTCACTCTTTTTAATGATTTTTTCTTCTCAACACCTCCTTTTTTCAAGCCTTTTACTAACAGGTACAATCATATCTATCTCGTCCACTTCTTGATTTATAGCATGAATGGGGCTTGAATTAAATCTTATATCCTTTGTCCCTCTTATTACAAGAAAAACCAACCAATATCCTTCTGAAGCGGCTCTTAAATACTTTCTGGTCCAAGCTTTAGGCTCAGCCCTTATTATCCTATCTGCCCCGTTGATAATAGACATAGATATTTTTTCGCCTATACTTTTAATAGCTCTTTTATTGAAACTGGGAGCAGCCCCTTTCCATTCCTGATTTCCTTCTATTATAGAGGGGTTAAACTGACCCCAGTGTATTTTACTCATAACAATTCAGAAAATCGCTCCCATTTTTTTAATTTCCCATTTAGTTACCCAAACATCTATTCCAGAGTTCGTGACTTTCTCTTCAATCCTATCTGCATTAGTAGGATCGTTAGGGGGATTAAACCAAACCTCCCTACGTAAAATTCTAGCTTTCTCTTCCATCAATCATTTAAGATGGATATTGATCGCTATACTTTTAAGAGACTATTCTTGACTTATTTACTTTTTCTTTTACTCAATTATTTCAGCTTCTATTGTCATTTTTTTTAACCTTCAACAATATTTTTTCTTTTCTCAACTGTTTTCAAACCCTTTAACATCATTTACAAAATCATTCATAAGATCTTTTGCCCTCCTCTCTTTAGGTGGGCTCCCGCCTTTTTCCGGTTTTATTCCTAAATGAATCATTATCGAAGCAATAGCTTATAACCATATATTTCTCCCCCTTCTAGTTTTAATTTTTTCAGCCTTAATTACACTTTACTACTACTTACGAATTGCCGTCCTTTCTCTTCTTTTAATAACTACAAAAACAAAATTATTATCCCCTTTCCCGGCCCAGTTTTTCGCTTCTTATTTAACTCCCTCTTTTCTTTTTTTTAATATATTCGGGCTTCTTGTCCCCTCTTTTTTCCTATTCTTCTAAGATTTTAAGTTATTTAAACTAACGCCCTTCAAAGGCGTAAAAAAAAGTGAAACCCCTTTTAAATCTTAAGCCTGAATACACACAATATATCCCCAGATTTGCAATCCGATGTCTTAATTAAACTATCAAGCCTGACAGGAGAGGTATCCTCATAAATAGATTTACAATCTATCGCCTAAGCTTCAGCCATCCTATCA